ATGGCCGATACTACTGGAAGAATTCCTCTTTGGATAATAGGTACTGTAACTGGTATTCTTGTGATCGGTTTAATAGGCATTTTCTTTTATGGGTCATATTCCGGATTGGGCTCATCCCTGTAGTAATAGGATGAACTGAGTTGTAGACCCGAAAGCATAAGAATGCAGTGGGCCCCCCCTTTTTTTTCTCAATCTGATTCGAGGGGGCCCGCCGAGTTCTTAATAAACATAATACTTTAGTCGTATAAATCAAAAAAAAGGGGGGGACTCCCCTTTTTCTGATATTCAATCAAAAAAATTCCATTCAGTAAAGCTAAACAAATTTTCCTTTCTAAAGTATAAAGCAAGGTTATTATGAACCTGAAAAAAAAAATATATGAACTAAGAATTCAAATCTTTGATGTTGATGAGTGGGATCAAGAATCATTATTATTTCGACACAAGAAAGAGGTGTAGAAAATTTCTTTTCTTGTGCCGAAGGCTAGGAAAACGATTAGAAATAATACCTCCTAGAATTCTTTGTTTTCCTTATTTCGCCTTTACTTTTCCGCTTCCTTATCTTATGCTTAGTATCTAGTTGAATTTGATTCTATTAGAATAGAAAAGCTATTTATAGATTCTATGACAATTAAGTCTGACAATAGGGATACAATCACACCGCTCTAGTTTAGATTAAAAAAAAAAAGAAAACAAATAAAAGGGATAAAATCAACTAGTCTTTTTACCAATTACCAATATACATACTATGACTAGAAATGTAGTACAAGGAATTTCTAAAAAAAATCTGATATAATCTAATATAATCTGGTATTATATAAAAAGAATAGAAACAAAAACAATTTTAACAATTTTTTTTTGATGATCAAAAAATTCTTCTTAGAATTTTGTTTTTTTTTTTTAATAACTTGAATTTGATAAATCGGCATATCTAGAAATTCATTTCGGACAATTGAACCTTTTCAAACTGTTTCTTTTTAAGAATCAAAAAGATTTGTGCCAAAATAACAGATGCAAAAAAGAACAAAAGTCCTTGAACACGTAATGGGTCTTGAAGTACTATTTCTGCATCTCCCTGACCAAATCCGCCCACATTAGGATTACTCGTTAATGGTTGATCACGTTTGACGGATTCACCCTCTGAAACAAGAAGTTCTGGTCCTGGAGGGATAATATCAACCACTTGACGCCCCTCGGGCGCATCTGTTATGGTTATTTCGTACCCCCCCTTTTCTTTTCGTATAATTCTGCTTACGACACCTGCCGCTGTAGCATTATAAACCGTATTGTTACTCTTGCTCCCGTCGGGATAAATCTGGCCCCTTCCTCTGTTTCCACCTACATATATGGGATATTTTAAGAAGTGAACATCTTTTTTAGTAGCGGGGTCCGGAGAAAGAATAGGAAAGGTTATTTCACTATATTTCTGACCGGGAACAGGCCCTATCACAAGAATATTTTTTTTAGTGGGGCGATAACTCTGAAAAGATAGATTACCCATCTTTTCTTTCATCTCTGGCGAAATACGTTCGGGGGGGGCTAATTCAAATCCATCGGGTAAAATAAGAACAGCCCCCACATTCAAAGCTCCCCTTTTACCATTAGCAAGAACTTGTTTCAGTTGCATATCATAAGGAATTCGAACAACTGCTTCAAATACAGTATCCGGAAGTACCGCTTGTGGAACTTCAATTTCTACGGGCTTATTAGCTAAATGACAATTGGCGCATACAATACGTCCAGTTGCTTCGCGTGGATTTTCATAACCCTGCTGTGCAAAAATGGGATATGCGTTTGAAATGGATTCCGGAGTTATTATATATATCATGAGTGATACGGAAATGGAACGAATAATCTCTTTCTTTAGCCAAGAAAAGGTCTTTCTAGTTTGCATGGTCCAATCGTTGATCCAAAAAATTTCTACAATAAAATTAGGTAGGGCACTAGGCGAGTTCCCTATCCACGATGCTGTTATTTACTGAACAATTTTTACAAATTCTAAAATATGAGAAGAATCCGAAACTCTTAGATGGAAAATAATTGTATAAAAAAATACGATTTTGAACTGTACAAAATAAGAAACATTTTAATTGGATTGATGGATCATCTTTCAGTCATTCATTGAATGATAAATCACTACGAGTGACGGAGATAGACGATTTAAATAACGGAAAATCCAATATTTTAAAATTGTATCGAGAATAACCGGAAAGGTGGAAACAAGTCCCGATATAATTTGATCGTTATGAGCAAATCCAAAATCTTTGTAGACGGAGCCAATCATTAGTTCCCAACCGTGGGGTGAATGGAATCCTATACATAAATCAGTTACCAAAAGAATAGAAAAAGCTTTTATTGTGTCACTTAAATTATATAGGAATTCTTGAACCCAAGAATTAAGAATAAGAAGTTCTTCATTACCTAGAATAGAATAACCACTTAGAATAAGGAAAGAGATTATATTTGTCGAGAAGCGAAAAATCGTATGGATACGATCCTCATTGTGTATCTTGATCAATTGTATCGTTTCTTTGTGGATTATGCTATGAAACTTTTGTAGATGTGTTTCCGGGTATTCCTTTATAATTTCGTCAAAAAAGAAGAGTTCCTCTAATTCTATGAATCTTTCTAGAATAAACTTTTCGTGCCTATCATTAAAAAAGGTTTCGGATTTACTGGTATTCCACCAATTAATCATCCAAGATTCCAGACTTTTATTAAATGAAAAAGAGATTAACCAGGGCAAAAAGACTATAGATATAAGATATAGAAACGGAAAGAATGCTTTTTTTTTTTCATTGTTTTGTCTGTGAATTTTTAATGAACCCATCTCATTCGTCGACTTTATCCGATTTAATATTTCGATCAATTATAAGTTCTATTACATACAAGGCTTCAAATCTCTGAACCCATTCCGCGTTTTTTATTTGTCAGTCATTGGTTAGTCCTTAAATTTAGAAAGAATACAGAAATAGCCGAAGAAGAAGAAAGAGTACACGAATGAAGAAAAATAATATTGTTTCCAAATATCCCAATTGCTTAAAAATTCAAAGCAATTCTCTTTTTTCGATGAATGCTCAAAAGAGTCACTTCAAATCAAATTAGGCTTTCGAGATAAAAGAATACCTTTCTACCAAAAAAAATAGCAAATATTTTGAAAAAAAAAATCGGTCAACTACCCATAGCCGCGGGAGTAATTAAGAGAAATTTATGAAGAATGGTGTGATAATCAAAAGTAAGTGGAAAAAGCAAAATAAGATGGAAGGGTTATAATTTTAAGTCTTCCAATCCTTTGCTTATTAAGGAATAAAAAAGATAAAAAAGAGGAGTCGATTGACAAAAATAAAGTAGAGATAATATACAAGATATGATCGATCCATATCTAACGTATCAATTTCAAAAAATTTCTTTATTCTATCTATTATTCTGAAATGTTTTGTTTTGATCTCTGAGATCAGTCTAGTATTTAAATTTGTTAGTTATTTTTTTTTTTACTGAATTTAATGACTTTACATACGCATAAAAGAAAGGGTTGGTTTGCGGACAAAAAAAGCTTTTTTTTTATAAATGTTCTGTATAGATATAATTAATATCCATCTTCTTTGGTTCATCAGCATTGTGACGAAATGCCCGTTAACTTTAACTTATACTCTAAAAAAAAACTTATACTCTAAAAAAAAGAAAAAAAGAGGGAGACTCCTGGATTTTTCATTCTTGCTAAAAAAATGGTCATTCTTTAGTTCATTTCAAAATACTTCAATTGGTACACGCAAAAAATAGGCCAATTCCGCTGCTTTTTGCTCAATTTCTCGTGGAGTCAAATTCTCATCAGTACGAGTCAAAGGAATGACCCCCTGTCCTTTGATTTCCAGATAAAGGGCATGCCGAGTATAAATACCCTCTTTAACTTCTATTCGGATAGACTGAACATCTTTCATAAGGAATCGGAGTAAGATGCGACGATTTTTTCCGGGAAAGCCCCAACGAAAAATACATACTATTCCCTCGTTTCTATCAAATCGATCATACCCACTACCCACATTCCACAAAATTGTGCACCACAAATAAGAACTAATAAATAAACCGGCGATCCCATAGAAAGACATCACGATTCCTTGTGGAAAAAAAATTATTTGCTGAGACGGAAATAAAGATATCAAATTTCTGTCAAGATAACTGGAAATCCCAACCAATAAAAATCCCAATGAACCTAAAAAAAGTATAAAGGCCCAGCAGAAATTACTTGTTTTTCGAGATCCCGCTATAAGTTCTATCCATATACATTCTGATCGCCAATTCATACTAGATCCAGTTGCATTTTATTGGAAGTGGGAGACTAGCCAAAACGAATTTGACTGTACTTTTTTTGTTTCCGAAGTCATTTTCATCAACTCGCGCTATTCTGATGTGAATCGTTAGGAAAAATTCATCCAATTCCGTAAATCTAAAAAACTAGAAAACCCCTCAGATGATTCCCTATCTCCACACATATGGATATATTGGCTTTATAGTTAGTTTAAGTATCCGATCGTAATTTATTTTCAAATCGACCATTTACTCATATATCATCTTTATGCCTATAGAAATTAAGAATCCTTTCCTTTCTGTTTGAAGGAAGCTGTATGGTATACCCTATTATACTAAATAGATATCTGTGTTATGATCCAAGTCTAAGTCTTGAAAAAAAAAATAGATGAAATTTCCCCCCATCGGATCTAAAAAATCTTGTTTTTTTGAACATAAAGAAATAGAGAAGCCATTGCAATTGCCGGAAATACTAACCCCACTAAGGGCACAAAAATGGAGGGGAAATTGTTGAGAATTGTCATAGAAATGGGCACCTCGATTTAATATTTGTACCTATTTTTTATTCTTATATTGAATTTTGAATTGTTATTAAATTAACTGTTATTAAATTATTAAATTGTTATATTAATATTTTTACCTATTCATATATAATATTACCTATTCATATAGAATATTGTTTTGTTATGTTAGAAAGATATCTTATAATCATTATAATTATACTAAGTATATGGAAATAACTATATATAATAAAGTGTAAGTAGTGTAAAACTAACTAAATAGACTTATTTATTTTTCTACATGAAATATATGTGTTTCTACATAAAATATTTGTGGGATAAGCTTTGTTATTCTTTTATCTTTTTCTTGTCTTATAATTATAAATAATTAATAATTTTAATTTTCTAATTTAACTTTATTTAAATTTAATAATAATAATAAAAAAAAGAGTATTCTTGCGCGACAGTCTATATATAGAAATATGCGAGATATAGAAATATACAAGACTCTATATTTTACATATTTCTATATATAGGGATAGGTAAGAAAAGAAAATGAAATTCGTTTTCTTTTTTATTTACCTTGCCCAATTTAAGAACAATTTCGTGTAAGAAAGAATTTTTGTTCTTTTACCTTGTTGATAGAGATTAGCAATAATCAGGAATCAAAATTAGGAGTAATCATAAATATCGCTAAAAAAAAATCATCTGCATGTCCTTCTATTCTAAATTGACTCTTATGTTATGTCACAAAAAAAACCATTCTTCCGATTTTTCCTTGAATTCCAATAAATAAATACTTGTTTGCCCGAAATAAAGAAATAAAAAGAAAGAAAATAATTTAAATAATTTAATTAAGTTAAAGATCTACTTGATTTATGATTCAATTTATGATTCAAAGGAAAGAAAGCGTGGAGCTGAAATAACTCATTCAGAACGCCCTTTAAAAGATTACGTGGTACGATTGAATCGAATAAACCCTTATGGAATAAAAATTCAGCTGCTTGTGAACCTTCAGGTACTGTCTTATTCAATGTTTGTTCAATTACTCTTTTACCCGCAAATGCAATGTGTGCGTTGGGTTCAGCAATAATGATATCCCCTAACATACCAAAACTCGCCGTCACGCCCCCAGTCGTAGGCGATGTAAGGATTGAGATATAAAATAACTTTTTATTCGATTGATAATCATATAAAGCGGAAGATATTTTAGCCATTTGCATCAAGCTCAAACTTCCTTCTTGCATACGCGCTCCCCCGGAAGCACACACTAGAATAAGAGGTAAAAACTTATTGGCAGCATACTCGATCAAACGAGTGATTTTCTCGCCTACTACGGATCCCATACTACCCCCCATAAACTGAAAATCCATAACCCCAATTGCTACGGGAATGCCATTTAGTTGACCTATACCTGTTTGAATGGCTTCGGTTAATCCTGTCTTTCTTTGATAAGAATCAATACGACCTTTATAAGGTTCGCCCTCCGAATGAAATTCGATGGGATCCCGAGATACCATGTCTTCATCCATAGGATCCCAAGTACCTGGATCAATCAAAAGTTCAATTCTATCTGAACTACTCATTTTCAAATGATATCCACATTGTTCACAAATATTCATTCTTGATTTCAAAATTTTCTTATAATTTAATCCATAACAAATTTCGCATTGAACCCACAAATGTCTGTATTTTTGAGTTACATCAAGATCATGAGAATTTTCCCTTCTAATAAAATCCCTAATCTTCGTGCTAGTTCTTAGACTGGACCTTGCGTTTTCACTATTGTTTCCACTTTCACCAAAAATGGAACTATAAACGTAACCTTCGCTGGAATTGTCACTGCCACTTAAAATATAACTATCAATGCAGATTTGAGAATGAAGGTGACTATCAATACAACTAGTGATGTAATTATTCCACCTATATTTAGTATCATAATCATAGTGGGAGTCGTCCCTACTAGACCTATTATTCAAATAACTAGTATTCAAATAACTAGACTTCCAATAATTAGAAAAAGAACTTTCTAGTTCACTCATAAAAGAATGATCGTTATCAATCTCAAAAATTCGATTTTCCATATCAAAATATATGGTATAACTACCCCTATTACTATCCCGAACTAACAAAGTGTCATCAGCACTGCAATTCCGAATACCCCTGCCCCCGGCTAAACGATCAACACTGCTGTAACTAGAACTCTCACTATTCCCCCAATCATCTGGATTTTTATCTGTATCATTTAGAATTTTGTCTTCACTTACACTGATATTTTCAATAGGACCAAAACTATCGATTGATTTACTTAGCATACACCTGTATTTTAACTCCACATTGGATAACATCGAATTGAACCACCATTTTTCCATAGAGCTTTCTCACCACTATGTACATCAAAATAAATAGATGAATAGTCATTCGATGAAAAATCATTTGAATATTTCATTTCCTCTCAGAATAAGCATAGAAATCCAATCATTAGAGTTATTTATTAACTAATAATGAGTAGGTACTGAGTGGTAAAAATAATTTGCTTTTGCTTTTTGTTTGTAATAACCCGGAGTATTACTTCACTATATATGATTATGATAGAACTCTCTAAAGTGAATAAAAATCGAATATTAAAGTGAATAAAAACTATCAATAAAAATGAAAAAAAAAAAAAATAATAATAAATAAATAAAATAAAACGAAT